GAGACGACCACGAAGACGCTCTTTTGAGGATAAGGATTCGCATGCGGACGATGATTTGGCTTTGCTTTGAAAGGATGAGAAGGACGATTTGAGAGCGAATCCGCCATTCATTACTCTTGTTACTGTTCTCGAATAGGCTCTTAGATGGACATGGACAGAAAAGGTTGCACCTTATAGAAAGTAGTTAGTCTTGTCCTCGTTAGGTTTAGGGAAAGACCTGATTGCCCTTTTTTGCTTTGCCTTTATTACTGGATTACCTTCTTTACTTTCTTTTCTTTCTTTGCGGGGATTACCTGATTCCATTCCTTTTAATCCGTCCGTGTATCAATAGTCTCTTGATGTTCCTCAAATGCAATCTATCCAGTGAGAAACCCTTTTCTAGATCTTGTGATAAAGCGGGTTATAGGGCCTTTTTCAGTTCCATTCTCTCTTGTGCCAGTCTCAGTAGTGGCATTCCTCGCAGTCTAAGTATATATGTATTCCCCTTACCCCGAAATACATGGGTGATAAAAGGTAGATGCTAATATAAAGTTGTCTGATTGTTCAGTGAAAGGCTCTTGCTTGTAATGTAATCCCGAGGAAGGCCAGTGCTATCAAAAATTCTGTCCTTTATCTCTGTGCTGATACTACAAGGTTCGTTCTTGGGATGCTTCTGTGTATGCTACGAGGGTGTCAAGCTAGTAGGGTATTTTCCAAGGCTCTTCCCCACTATAAAGCTAGAAAGCAGTTTCTTATAGCCGAGAGCTTATAGATAATCTTTATCTTCGTTCTTGCTCTTGTGGAGAGGAGAGGAAAAATCCTGTGCTGTAATAACTGCTTTCTGAGTCTGAGTTCTCTGATAGGATCCCCTTTTCCGGCAGTTTGAGTGGAAGTTGGACTTTCTCTTTCGATGGCGGTCCAGGCTTTCTGCCTTTCAGTCTGAAGCCCTTCGAGCCATTGGAAGTTGCCTTTTCCCCTTGGTGGATGGGGTTACATACGAGCCAACCAATAGGTAGGGTGCTACCCTCTGACCTGACGAGCTCCCTTTCCATTTTCTGAGGTTTGAGGAGTAGGTTACCTGGGGCATGTGAGCTTTAGCCATTTCCAGCCCAGCCGAGTAAGTAAATGTAAATCTCTCTTCATTTTTTTGAGTCTATCGATCCAGGCCCTGCCTAGATAATCTCCCAGCGATCTAGAGTGTCATCCATTTTCAGTGCTAGCTCCGACTCCGAGGAATGCTTTTCTATTTATAGTCTTCTTTCCATCCCTACCATTTCTCTTTCCTTGCGAGCGAGTTCGAGTTGTAAGGCAGTCCTATTTTGATAGCGAGCTTTCCTTGCCTTAAGTAATACCTTTTGTAAGCTCCTTTTAGAGCCAGCAGAGTCAAGTTAGGACACATGAGTAGTATGCGTCTTACCCCGCCAGTTCTGTTACACCCAGCTCTAGTCCTAATGCTCTAACTTGAAGTTGAAAGTAGCCTTTTTGCCTATTACCAAAGCCTCTTTTTAAGTGGAATAAAGGAACTAGTTCACTATCTATCCCACCACCACCGGCATTAGTGCTGTCTAGTTGTGTTCAATGTTTGAGCCTCGTAGCTCGGTGCCTTATTAAGGATGTGGAAAAGAGTTGGAAATAAAGAGACTAATAAAATAGAGAATAGGGGTTCTTGCAGGTATCCATCAATCCCGAAACGACAGCCCCTGCAAGAGAAGAGAATAAGCAGCTATTTCATCTTCTTTTTGTGTGATTTGATTCTCCTGATCCCGGTAGAATCGGATTAGGAGTCGCCCTACTGAGATTTTCAATCTGATTCCAATACACTTTCCAATCGCAAAAGATGTGGAGATTTATCCTCTCCACACCCCGAAGGACGTAAGGAGAAAGTCTAGCTTAGAAAGCGTTCTGCCCCTTTCAATATCTTACTTATCTGTAAACTTTAATGAAAGAAAAATAGTCTATTTAATAGATTGAACACTTGGTTGACTTTCCTCTCTCTTTGCCGAGTCGGTCTCACAGTCAGGTTTTTTCTAGGTAAACTCTTGTACGAAAGCTGGTCATCCTAACCCATACATTTCAACGGATTGAAAGTGAAGGCTTATTTGAATTCAGTCTATCCTTTTGACGGCCCTTTTCAAGAGGTACCCACTCGAGAGTACTGCTTCCTTTCAAGCAAGTAACGAACTTCCCTTCCTCAGGGGTATGAGGCACGAAGGGTGCATCTCAGTCCCTTTTCGAAAGAGAAAAGGTCTCTGTCTCTTTCTGCTGGTGATGATAAGCTCTTGCTTTTTTTTTTACCCATTCAAAATGGATATAGAAAGTGAAAGTGAAATGCAATCTTTATCTTAAAATGAAGGAAGCCAATTTCTTCTTCCTTAGCGGGCCGTTAAAGCAGCTCTTCTTCTATCTCGTTCCCGTGGCCTAAGATAAATTTCTTCCCTCTTTGATTGAAAATCATCCACATATCGACTTTCTTCAGGGCTGGATACATAGAAATGGCCAAAACTGGACTGGCAGTCATATCCCTACGTGCCTAATGTCACTCCAAAGCAGCCATACAGATTAAGAATAAGAAGCGGAAGCAGAAGGAGGCCGCTAAGGAAGAGGCTTTCATCTACGGCTCTCTCCCATTAGTCTACTATTAACAAGCGGAAGGTGGGCTTGGAAGCAACCATATCTTCCAAAAAGAAAAAGGGAATCTAACATTCAAGAACCTTTCCAAAGCAAAGACAGGGGTAGAACCGAGTTGCAGAGCAATCTGACCATCCCACACAAAAGCAATCCCAGGAACTACGTCCTACCCTCTCTTCCTCTCTCTCTCCTTACTCGCTACAAGTCTTCCGCTCTGTCGTCTCGGTCTACTTGCCTCTTGGCGTGCTCCTACCTTTCCTTTCCCTATCTAGGAGTGGCTAGCTTAGTTCTGTTCTAATCCCTTCGATTCCCATACACAACTTCAAATAGAGGTATTCCCTTTCATAAGATGGATAGTCCTTTTGAAAGGAAAGCAGTAAAATACTAGGCAAGTGGTAAAGAAATCTATCTATTTCCGCCGACAGATCAAAAGAATGCAAAACGTTCCATTTTGACAAGCAGCGAGAAGGCCTTTTATCCTTCCCCTTTCTTAACATTCCCAGGGAAAGAAACTGCATCCACGGAAACTTCGAAAGAAGAAGACCTAGAAAGAAAATTGGATGGGATGGCAAGAAACTAGCTTCCCTAAGGGAAGGGACAGCTTTCAAACTTCCTTGCCCGAGCGCTTTACTCTACTGCAAAGGTTTTCTAGTCAGATAGGGAAGAGGTAGACTAGACTTACCAGGAAGATAAGGGCGAATGAAAGCACCTGAAACGAGCTGGCTTAGAGAGAATCAGTTCAGAAGTGAAGAAGAAAGAATCTCTCGTGGAAAACAGTTTATCATTAGGAGCAGGGACAGTTTAAAGAAAGATACTTCTTTCAAACAAATTGGACAGGGACTCTATAAGAAACTACTGGGGCACTGGAGTAGGCTCCCAGGGAGAAAAGAAGGGAACTCGATCGAGTAAGATTCTTGGTACAGTTTTCCTGCTTGCTAATCAGTACAGTTTTTTCTTGCTCATACTGTACTGAGCAGACCTAAGCAAGGAAGAAGAGACTGCGATCTTCTCATCTTATCCAAGGTAAGGAATAAGATAAGTAATAAGGTAAAGAAGGTCAGAACTGCCGGGATAGGAGCTCTTGGTGGTTTTGTTTTAGCAAGGGCTGTAGGAAAGGGCGTAACCCCACTCTAAAAGTAGTTCGGTTCCCCTCGGGGAGGTTGAAAAAGCTCTTCACAATAGGAGCAAAAAGAAGAAGAATGAATAACTGTTACCGAGGCCCAAGGAGATGCAGCCTAGCCCTTACTTCACCAGATTCAATAGCAGCTCCTATTGCGATGTGGTAAGGCTATGGCATCGGTTTACACATTATTGACTTGAAAAGAGTTAGAAGGATTATCGCCATATAGGAAGATAGGATTCCCGGTCTGAGAACAAGAGTCATTCGTGGTCACATGAAAGCGGTAATAGAGAATCCTCCTACTGCTAGGCTAAGGGCAAAGATCACAGCAGTACTTGCTAAAGTCCCCTATCCTGAACGTGTGCTATGTAGAAAGTAGTTAGCTGCTCCTCCTCGCCTAGGAGGGCCGATTGATTGACCGAGATGGGAATCAATGCCTAGTAAAAGTAAAGTAGAGTAGGACAAGACGATACGGAGATTCAGCGCAACGTCTGATCTTCTTTCATCTCGATTTTGTGTGAAGCATGAGTGAGAAAGCTACGGACTTGGTAAGATCATGCCTCACTGCTTAGTGAGATGTTCCCATCTTGATCTCTTTTTGACTTTCCAGCCGGGACCCTTCCTTCTTTTGCCGAGGACTGCTGAATGAGTAAGCACTCTTTGCCGTTTTCGAATTACAGCCACTCCTTTCTCTTTCTTCCCTCACTATCCGAATTAGCTCTTCCGGGAGCGGCAGTACCTTACGTGACATTTCGATCGGGCACTAGTAATTATTTCGTTTACTTGTTTTCGGTGAGAGAATCTTTCCTTTATCCGTCTCGGCCAGGTGCATGACTTTCCCCAAGGCGTATTAATGATTGCCCGCTGTAACCCTCTCGGCATAGGCCGGGCCGCTTGAGAGCTTCGATACATCTCTTTCGGGTCGGTGATTCCGTCATGTCCTTGTTTTTGGTCAATTTAATTTATTCTTTCTAGCCGTGCTGTTACATATAATTGTTATGGCGTTAGGGCATCTGGTCTTCAACAGACTTTTCACTTAGTTTGTCTACTCCTTTTGGCGACCCACTCCTGTTCTAGGCGAACCAGTCGTCCTTTTGTTCGTATCCGGGGTAAGCCCGCCAGCAGCTCTTTTAAGCTCTGTCCCTATGGTTTGCTCATCTCTCGGTACAGCGAGATAGTCTATGAAGGAGAAAAACTTTCTAGTAAAGAAGAAAATGAATTAAGGAATAAGATAAGAGATGAATGGATGAAAAGAGGAAGAGGAGCTGCTTTCTCTCTCTTTCTCCTAAGTCCCAGTACAGCAAAGCTTGCCCTCGTTCCTTTTCTCTGTACTTTACTTGTATGCAACCTTCGTTTGTGATGAAAACCAAGCCCGCCGATCTTAGTCAGCTTTGCTCTTTTGGGGGTTTCAGGCAGGAAGTAGGCACAGCTTTTCGTGCTCTTTTGGGTGGGCAGCGGTAATAGCTCTGCTTTCTAAAGGCCTCTTGTCTTAGCTCCACCAGCTGGAAAAACAATTCATGTACATCAACAAAGGTCTAAAAGTGTCGTTGTAGGCACATCAGGGCTTAGGGGATGCCCAAAGCTAGCCTCACTCTCCTATCTCTTTACCTTTCTACCACGGAATGGATCAAACCTTAGCGTACGATCTGGATATCCGACAGCAGCTCCCTCGGTGGGAGCCAGAGTCGAGTGCCGGCCGCAGAGAGGTCACACCATGGATAGTTTTCCTCTTCCGCGGGATTCTGCCTTTACTGCTCGTTCCGGAACCGTCGAGTAGATTCAATGCAGTCCGGTCAGAGGAAATGCTCGAACTGGCCAGTAAATACGAGTATCGGATTGGACGGTCGAACAATGAACAACCATTCTTGTCTTCCCCTTCTTCCTCAGGAAATTACTCATCTCGGGACTATGAATCTATCTTGATGTCCAAAGTCTTATGGCCGACGGATGTGGATTGATTATAAAAACCAACAGGAAAGTCTTATGACGATCCCTTGCTCTAGGTTGCCCTAGAAGCAAACCAAAGGAACTCCGTACCGGAGACCCCTCTAAGTAAAGTAAGAGGATGAGTTAACTTATTGTCCGCAAGGATAAAACCCATATAGGACGGACCTTTCTTTGCAACCTCATCGTAAAGACGCCAGAGCAATCCAAATCGGATTAACTCAGGGTCCTCACTCTTAACCTTCCAGTGTCGAGTGAAGACAGGTGCATCGAAGAAGTCCTTAAGGAGTACACTAGGCAGAAGTGCTTGAGTATAATACCATTTAACGTACTGGAGCCAATTGGCTGTCCATGAACGTAAAAGGGTGACCTCAGTGAGATACGCCATAGACTCAGACTTATACAAGTCTGGCGGGACCGCTAGGTCTTTGGGCTTATAGGCCTGTCTTAATAAGCTTACTTCAGATAAGGACTAAGAGGGTTACCCCTTCCTAGCCACAAATCAAACGGTAAGCAAGACTTAAACCAAACATTCCTCAAACGTTCATACCGTTTTGAGAGAGTGCTGGAGAGTCGCGAGATTACTCTAAATCCAGCACCATGAAGCCTACAGAAAGTGCTAAACCTCTTTATTTTATAACTATGTAAAAGCACCCTTTATCAATCACACGTGGATAGGACAAAAGCCTGGACTTGGATACATTCACTTTCTGCCCTGACAACGAGCAGAACCGTTCTAAAAATCATCAACTCATTTGACCTTAAGTCTGCTATCGATAGGGCTTGGCTTGGGTTACAGAGTGCGTTGATAGCGCAGCTCTTTGAGAATTCCCTGTCGGCGTTTGTATGTAGCGCTTTCAGGTCCTATCCATTCAGGGCTCCTTTCTTGAAGAAGATACCTCAGGTTAAGTCCTTAACTTTAAGAGTAGGGCAGCCTTTGTTTGGTTTGGGTTATTACTTTACTCCTCTTGGCCTATCTTCACTCTTACTCACCATTTATTGGTGATGTATTGTGCAGAGCGAGTGCACCCTGGACAGAAGTTTTATAAGTATGCGATCCTGGGGGATGATGTTGTTATATGCGGCATCGAGATCGCCAAGATTTATAAACAGACTCTAGCGGAGTTGGGAGTTGACATATCAATGTCAAAGTCTCTAATCTTACACTCGGGGTATGCTGAGTTTGCGAAGCGCTTTTGGTGTAAGGGTCTCACAGTGGATTTGTCCCCTGTGTCGATCCGAAACCTGCTCCCAATAGCAACTATGAAATCCACACTCTAAAAGGTTAGAGTAACGCTGTTCTCCTCGTTCAAACAAAGAACAAGGTTATTGCCCTCGGCTGGGAGGAAGGAAAGTAGCTAGGGCCGTAGGGCCGGCACACTAACTTCATCTTGCAATACTAACCGAATTTTGCGATTAGAAGCATAGACGCAACCAATCCGCAACGCGTATCCCCCGAGAATCGGGGAGTATGTCCTCTTTCCTTAGAGACCTGAAGGTCGCATGTGAGTCAGGCACTCGATGCCAGCTTCAAATAAAGTAATAAAGTCTGGAACAGACAACACCCTGCCATAATGAGTTTCCCCATTTTCATTTTAGCCCGCGGGGAACACAGGAAATCAATCCTTCCCTTTCTATTCTAATAAGAAAGAAAGTTTCCTAACGCAATGGCAAAGTCGGAGTGACAGCATAGCGTTTGAGTTCCTTTGCTAGAGTCACACTCGAGAGCCTCACATTCTTCTTTCTATACGTGACATCTCTTCCTTGTACTTATATACGTGACCACCCCGGAGCAAATAAACCTTATTTCGACGGTAACTTGCTTAAAGCAAAGCAAACTAATCTCGTTACTGAGTGAGGAAAAGAAGCTCTGGCAAGAGGTTCATCGCATGAGTTTCGGTCCTTCAAGGACCAATAATCGACAGGCGAATAAAAAGTCACAAAGGACTAACCTCGGGACCTTGGGACCAAGACCACTCGGGTCAATCTCTCTTCTCTGCCGAGCTAATCTAATCTTAAGCAAAGGATTCCCCATTCTTTCTATGATCTTTTGCGCAGCCACAAATAGAATGAGCGATGTCAGACACATCTTCGTGTTGTCCCCTACTGCTACCGAGGGAAGAATCTCTGGCAAGAGAATCAAATCTCGCATGCTACCTCCTCTGTCGTAACCTATTATAAATAGGATTCAAAATCCATCAGTGTCAGACATGTTTTCATGTCTTCTACATCTATAACTAACGAGGAATTAATTGCATTCTTGAATGCTATTCCATTTCCACTCTCTTTGAGAGAGGTTACAAGAAAACCATCATAAAAAATGCCACCCTACTGAACTTGAATTTCACCCGAGAATCGGGGGTACGCCCTTCCTGACAAAAGGTCACATGCGACGTTGCAGTCATTCCGTGCCAACTTTCTAGTAAAGTAAAGTATGAAACTAGGTATCAACAATTCGTACTGAGTGAAACAATTCCCATTTTCCCCTACTGTGAGCAATCTCGCTCAAAAACTCAATCCCTCCCTTTCTAATAAGAAAGAAAATTTCCTAGCGTAGTGAAAAAGTCGTGAAAACGGGGACGCGCCGAGTGACAACGTATCGTTTGAGTTCCTTGCCCGAGTCTCGCCGGGGAGACTCATCATCCTTTATTCCTTATATACGTGACCATCTCAAAGCAAATAAACCTTATTTCGACCGGTAACACCGGAAATAACCGATCTCGCTACCGGGTGAGGGAAGAAGAGCTCTACCAAGAGGTTCACTCTTTTCGCATGACTTTCTTTCCTCGACAATAACGAATAAAGTAGTCACAAAGGACTATAAGCCTTAGAACAAAGAGATCAATTCACGTCCTCCGCTAAGAATCTCTCAGATTCGGTTCTTGAATCTTCCCCGGCCGTAGCCTAGGATTAAGAGCGACATCCTCGATGTCAAACCCCTGCTGGCTGGGGTGGGAAATCTATACTCTCCAAGAGACGTTTCCTCACCTAGTCCCGGAGACCTAACCTAACGGCTGGGACAGAAGAAAGATCGGGGAACCTGCTAGCGCAGAGAATCAATGCGCCAAAGCTATCGGCGCTGACCGCGTCCATCTTATCTTCTACGGGGTAGGTAGATAGGAATGGTCCTCTTTTGCTACCATCGAGCCGATGGTCTTCGCCTTCGGTGACTTCTCCAGGAGGATGGGAAAGTCAAAGTAGCCGCTCAACACTCACGAGGGAGATAGCCTACGCTAATCACGCACCTCCATAAGGGCATCTTGGTATGGGGTTGGATCATCGGCCCTGGTGATGGCTCCCCAACCTAGTAAAGGGAACTGGAAGGGATGCTATTGGTGCTATCGGTACTGCTCTCGTTATCATCGGCAGATATGCCTCTTTTTCTATTAGCGGGGGTCTTTCTCTACTGCTGTTGGTATCGGCTTCTGGATATGCTTTTGCTTCTACTGGTGCTTATGGATCACTTGCTGGATCGAACCCCAAAACGAATAGGTTTGATCGGCCTGGCCTCGGGTGGTGGATCGAATGAATACTCAACTGCGTCATCACGGCAGCGATAGATGTCCAACCTTTCTTTCTCTTCTCTCTTTTTGCTCGAAATCGTACTCATTCGACATCTAATTCCATAGGCTGGGCATACCCATTCTTTAGCTCATTCTTCTCTTTCTTTGACTTTGAGAAGATCCCACGAATCGTCTTCTATCGACATCGTCTGCTTACTCTTCTCGTACGCTCTTCTTACCCAAAATCATTCCCAAATCGTCTGGTACTTTGTCCGCGCTCTCCCTTTCCTGGTGAAGGAGAGAAAGTTTTACAAGCTGATGCAGCTAAGAATCTCGTTGAAAGCAGGAACGAAGACTGTGACGACTATTTGAACTAGTTGAAAAGGCTTGATTGACCCTTGGGATTGAATTTGGCTAGGGCGCCCTCGTAAGGCGTAGGGTAGGGATTTGAAACCTGAGGCCTCTCCTCATCTAGTTCTTTCGTTACGCCGAGAAGAAAGAAGCTTGGAAGAAGAGATGGTCAATCTTCTCTTATGGACGAGACTGCTAAAAAAGAGGCTCTTTAAAGCCAGAACGAGTCCTCTCTTGCGGGAGGGATAGGCGGGAAAGGTGGACTAAGTCTTTCTGGGCGGCGATGACGCGATGTACAGGCACGCTGGAAGCATTTGTCGTAGGACCGTGCTCGTTCTATTGTCCGCTCTTGTAGTGCTCGGAGTATCCAGTGGCTCTAGGACTTCTCCTAACTTCCACCTTTCACCTTCTGTAGGGAGGAAGAAGAAAAAAACGCTTTTCTTTAGCAAGGAAGTCTAAGCCAACTATAGTACAA